ACTTCAGCAAGAATTTTAGCAAAAGAGAATAATTATGTTACAGTACGTTTACCTTCTAAAGAAATTAGAATTGTTCATAAAAGCTGTTATGCAACAATTGGTAGTGTAAGTAACCGCGATAGTAATAATATTAAGTTAGGAAAAGCAGGTCGTAAACGTTGGTTGGGCATTAGACCAACGGTACGTGGTTCTGTTATGAATCCTTGTGACCATCCACATGGTGGTGGAGAAGGGCGTGCAACTATTGGGCGTCCAAAAGCTTATACTCCTTGGGGTAAAGCTGCACTTGGTGTTAAAACAAGAAAAAAAGATAAGTACAGTGATATTTATATAGTTCGTTCGAGAGTATAAGACTAAATGTTCTTTTAATTATTTTTATAATTTTATCTTCAAATAAATTTATGGCAAGATCTTTTCGTAAAGGCCCTTTTATAGCTTATCATTTGCTACAAAAAATTGAAAAAATGAATAAAACTGGGAAAAAAGCATCAATTAAGACTTGGTCACGCTCATCTATGATTATTCCAGCGATGATTGGCCATACAATTTCCGTATATAATGGTAAAAAGCATATTCCTCTTTTTATATCTGACCAAATCATTGGCCATAAGCTTGGAGAATTTATACCAACCCGAAACTTTCGTTCTCATATAAAAAGTAGTGATAGACGTACAAAAAAGAAATAAATATTTAACAAATAAATGAAAGATAAACAAACAGCAAAAGCTGTCAGTAAATATATTAGAATATCATCGCATAAAGTTCGACGTGTTTTAGATCAGATTCGTGGGCGTTCATATTTAGAAGCTTTAATGCTATTACAATTTATGCCTTATAGAGCTTGTGGACCAATTTGGCAAGTATTAAATTCAGCCGCTGCAAATGCTGAAAATAATAATGGTCTGAATAAAGAAGATCTAATTGTTAAAACAGTCTTTGCTGACCAAGGTCCAGTATTACGTAGGTTTAGACCACGTGCACAAGGGAGAGGTTATCAGATTCGTAAACCAACTTGTCATATTACTATAATTTTAGAACCTAATAATTAATAGATCCAAAAATAAATTTTTAATAAAACTAATACGAGACTAGATTATGGGACATAAAACACACCCTTTGGGCTTTAGGCTGGGGATTGTACAAGAAGATCGATCATTATGGTATAGTGGAACAAATTCTTATATTTCTTTTTTGAAAGAGGACTATACGATTCGAGAATATATCTCTCAATTTTTAATTTCAAATAACGTTGGTTATTCAGGTATTACCAAACTTATTATTAAACGTAATGAGACAAAAAAAAGACTATATATTGAAATACAATCTGTAGTCCCTGGTCGTATTGTAGGGAAATCAGGATCATTATTAAGAACATTAGATCAAGAACTTAGTGCACTACTAAAAAATAAAAAAGTTTTAATTAATATTGTTGAAATTACAAAACCCTATACAGAAGCTAGTATATTAGTTGACGTTTTAGTAAAAAAATTAGAAGAAAGAGTATCATTCAGAAAATGTATCCGAGAAATCCTTAGACGTTACAGAACAGAAGACGAATTAAAAGGTATTAAAGTTCAAATAGCGGGTCGGTTAAATGGAGCTGAGATCGCGAGAACAGAATGGGTTCGTGAAGGGCGTGTCCCACTTCAAACATTACGTGCTAATATTGATTATTCTTATAAAGTAGCTCAAACAACATATGGTATTTTAGGAATTAAAATATGGCTTTTTAAAAATGAAATATTAGCGAAAAAAATTATTTAATAACATTACAAAATTTAAGAAAATGCTTAGCCCTAAAAAAACAAAATTCCGAAAACAACACCGTGGTAGATTAAAAGGGAAAGCCTCAAGGGGAAATAAAATTAGTTTTGGTGATTATGCTATCCAAGCATTAGAACCTACCTGGTTAACGTCTCGTCAAATTGAAGCGACAAGAAGAACAATTACACGATATACAAAACGTGGTGGTAAGTTATGGATAACGGTTTTCCCAGATAAACCAGTAACTGCCAGAGCTGCAGAATCAAGAATGGGATCAGGGAAAGGATCAGTTGACTATTGGGTAGCTGTAGTTAAACCGGGAACTATTTTGTTTGAATTAAGCGGTGTTCCTTTAAAACTTGCAAAAGAAGCAATGCTAATTGCTTCTTATAAGTTACCAATTAAAACAAAATTCCTTATAAATTAAAGAAGAAAGTATATCTATTATGAGTCTACCAAAAATCGATGAAATTAAAAACTTAGATAAAAATGAGTTAGAAAATGAGATTTTAAATATAAAAAAACAATTGTTTAAATTACGTGTAAGACGTGGAGCAAAACAATCTTTTAAATCGCACCAATTCAAACATGGGAAACATAGGTTAGCACAGTTATTAATGATACAAAAAAGTAATTAGAAAATTATCTTAAGGAATAATGATTTATGGTTAAACTGCAGAGACTTGGTATTGTAATAAGCAATAAAATGCAAAAAAGTGTTGTTGTTGCTGTTGAGTATCGTTATAAACATAAGTTTTATTCAAAAATTATAGTTAGAACAAAACGTTATTTAGCACATGATGCAGAGGATATTTGTAATATTGGGGATGAAATATTATTAGAGGAAAGTAGACCATTAAGTAAAAAGAAACGTTGGATAGTAAAAAAAATACTAAATAAAGCAGTAATCGTTAATTAAGGTTTTAAAATTTATTATATTATGATACAACCACAAACGTATTTAACAGTAGCAGATAACACAGGTGCAAAAAAAATTATGTGCATTCGTGTACTAGGTGGTCGTCGCAAATATGCAAGACTGGGTGATATTATTATTGGGGTTGTGAAGGAAGCAACACCAAATATGTTAACTAAAAGATCTGACATTGTTAAAGCTGTTGTTATAAGAACAAAAAAAGCTGTTTCACGTAAAGATGGGACTAGCATTCGTTTTGATGACAATGCAGCCGTTATTATTAACATGGATAAAAACCCAAAAGGTACAAGAATTTTTGGCCCAATTGCAAGAGAAATTCGTGATAAAGATTTTACTAAAATTGTTTCATTAGCCCCTGAGGTTATTTAAATGAAGAAAAAAGCTACTTTAAAAATGAAGGTACACGTAAAAATAGGGGAAAAAGTAAAAATAATTTCTGGACAGGAAAAAGGAAAAGTAGGTCTTGTAAAACAAATAATAAAACAAGAAAACAAACTTATTATTGAAGGTATCAATATAAGAATTAAACATGTTAAACCTACTCGACCTGAAGAGAATGGTGAAATTAAAAGGATTGAATTCCCAATCCACAGTTCAAATGTATCACTTTACCAGGAGTAATATTTTATGATAAATGATAATGAAATTGAAGCAAAAAATTTAAAATTTTTATACAAAGATTTAGTATTCCCTAATTTAGTTAAACAATTTAACTATAAAAATAACCATCAAGTCCCAAAATTAGTTAAAATTCAACTAAACCGTGGGTTAGGGGTTGATGGTCAAAATAACAAAACATTACAAAAATCGGTTGATGAAATGCGTTTAATCACAGGACAACAACCAATTTTAACAAAAGCAAAAAAATCCATAGCAGGCTTTAAAGTTCGAGAAGAAATGGTTTTGGGTATAACGGTAACTCTTCGAAGTAAAAAAATGTATGCTTTCTTAGAAAAATTAATTCATCTTGTTTTACCAAGGATTAGAGATTTCAGAGGGTTAAGTTTAAAAGGATTTGACCGTAATGGTAATTATAATTTTGGATTAAAAGAGCAGTTAGTATTTCCTGAAATTAGCTATGAAAATGTAGATCAAATAAAAGGCTTTAATATTTCCATAGTAACAACAGCACAAACAAAAACTGAAGGTATTGCTCTTCTAAAAGAGTTTGGTTTCCCATTAACTGATTAAAAAGGAGTATGAAAATATAGTGACAACAGATATTATTGCAGACACATTAACTCGCATTAGGAATGCAAATTTGGTTCGTCACCAAATTGTTAGAGTTATAAAGACAAAAGTAACTTATTCAGTTGTAAAAATTTTAAAAGAAGAAGGTTATATTTCTAATTTTGAAGAAATTGAAGTTTCTAATAGAAAATATTTATTACTTTGTTTAAAATATCATAGTCAAAAAAGACAACCAATTATTACAGGTATTAAACGAATAAGTAAACCTGGTTTAAGGATTTATGTAAATAAAAGCAATTTACCTAATGTTTTAAGTAATTTAGGGATAGCTATATTATCAACCTCTAAAGGAATTCTTACGAATAATAAAGCAAAAAAATTAGGCGTCGGTGGTGAAGTTATTTGTTATATTTGGTAATAAAGGTTTAAATTTATATGGGAAGAATCGGTAAATTACCTATAAAGGTACCATCTAATGTTCAAGTTCAGGTTAATCAAAACAATATCGAAGTTTCAGGGCCACATGGTAAACTTTTTAGAAAAATTTCAGATCTAATTTCAGTTGAATTACGTGATAATATCATTTACGTTACGAAAAATGAAAATACACGAATCGCGAATCAACTCTATGGATTAAGTAGAACTCTAATTAATAATATGGTGGTTGGAGTTTCACAAAAATTTGAGCGTACACTCCAACTTGAAGGAGTTGGTTATCGTGCTCAATTAAAAGATAAAGATTTAGTGCTAAACTTAGGTTATAGTCACCCAGTTTTAATAGCAATACCTTTAGGCATCGAGATTAAAGTAGAAAAAAACGTAGGGATAATTATTACAGGATTTGATAATGAGCTTGTGGGTCAACTAGCTGCAACAATAAGAAGTAAACGTCCTCCTGAACCATATAAGGGTAAAGGCATATTATATAAAGGTGAAATTATTAAACGTAAAGTAGGAAAATCAGGGAAATAATAAATTATGGGAAAGAGAGAGAAGAAAATAATTAAAGGTAATAATCTTAAACCACGCTTAGCTGTTTTTCGTTCAAATAAACATATTTACGCCCAAGTTATTGATGATTCTTGTTCAAAGACAATTATAAGTTGTTCTACTTTAGAATTAGAAGTAAAAGCAAAATGTGAAAAAACTTCAAACAAACTGGCTTCAAAAATTGTCGGAGAAATTATTGGTAAACGATTATTAGAAGAAAATATTAAAGAAATAATATTTGACAGAGGGAAAAAATCTTATCACGGGAGAATAAAAGAACTAGCCGAAGGTGCTAGGTTAGTTGGGTTAAGTTTTTAGTAATTATAGGTTTTAAATATAAATTTATTAAGTCTTTTAGCACATTTATGACCACTCCAAATAAAAAAATTCGTTGGGAACAAAGGGTAGTAAAAATTTCTCGGGTTTCGAAAGTAGTAAAAGGTGGAAAAAAAATAAGTTTCCGAGCAACTGTTGTTGTTGGTGATATGGAAGAAAGAGTTGGCGTAGGTGTAGGAAAAGCTGAAGAAGTTAGTACTGCTATAAAAAAAGCAGAAACTGATGCAAAAAAAAATGTATTAACAATCCCTATTGCCCAAGGTAAAACAATCCCTCATGCTATGGTTGGAGTAGCAGGTGGTTCTAAAGTTTTTATTAGACCTGCAGTACCAGGGACAGGGGTTATTGCTGGGGGTTCAGTACGTATTGTTTTAGAACTTGCTGGTATTAAAAATATTTTATCAAAACAACTTGGCTCTAATAATCCTTTAAATAATGCTAGGGCTACTATAGTTGCTTTAAAAAGTTTAAATACAATTGAGCAAGTGATGCAAAAACGACAAATATCCCTAGAACAAGTCTTAGGGAAATAAGTATAAAACTAAAGAGATTAGTGGAAAAAAATATTTGTTAATATAAGAAAAATATCTATTTATTTAAATTTTTCCATGAATTTACAATTACGAAGTAAAAATACTCCTTCTTTTCGACAACGTTTCTTTTTAACAATTGGTTTGCTTACATTGGTTAGAATAGGTAGTTTTATACCGCTCCCGTATATAGATATTAAAACATTTTCTCCTTTACTAGAATCAAATACTTCAACAACAGCAGTTGCTTCGATTTTAAATAGTTTTTCTGGAGGTGAAAATGCTTCTTTTAGTATATTAAGTCTTGGGATTTTACCTAATATAAATGCTTCTATTATAATCCAACTTTTAACTACTATTAACCCAACTCTTTTAAAATTGCAAAAAGAAGAAGGGGAATATGGTCGACGTAAGCTTACAGATTATACCAGATATTTAACTTTTTTTTGTGCCATTATTGAAAGTATTGTTACAACTTATAGTTTTCGCCCATTAATATTTAATTGGAACGTTTTGGTATTAATTCAAATAAGTCTGACCTTAATAGCAGGTTCAATGATTATTTTATGGTTTAGTGAATTGATTACAAAAGATGGTATAGGTAATGGGTCATCCATATTAATTTGTTTTAATATTGTTTCAAATTTCCCTGACCAACTTAGAGCTATGATTTTAGCTCTATCAAATCAAAATATTATAGTTAGTTTTTTTATTGGTGGAATATTTTTATTAACAACAGTTGGGTGTATTTATATAAATGAAGCAATGGTAAAAATTCCATTAGTTTCTGCAAGTCAATTATTACGTAATGTAAATAAATTTTCATTATGGAATAATAGTAATTTACCTCTTCGAGTTAACCAAGCCGGGGTAATGCCTTTAGTTTTTACTTCTTCAGTAATGGTTATTCTATCTTCGCTTGCTAACTTGGTCTACGGGCAACTTATTAATATCGAATTGTTTTCTTTTTTAAATTCTTTTTCTACAAATTTAACTTTGGGGATTGGGAAGATTTTTTATTGGTCTACTTATGGTATATTAGTCTTTTTTTTTACATCATTTTATTCAACCATACTTTTAGATCCAAAAGATATGACTGAACAATTTCGTAAAAATTCTGTTACAATAAAAGGAATTACTCCAGGGAAGTCAACACAAAGCTACCTATCGATAACCATTAAAAGATTAACGGTTTTAAACGCGGTCTTTCTTATTGGTGTTCTTATTCTACTTAACGGTTTAGAATATTTATTACCAGTAAATAATTTAAATTTACGTGGGTTTGGGTTAACTTCTCAACTTATTTTAGTTAATGTTTTAGTAGATACTTTTAGAAAAGTTAGGAATTTATTAAATGCTGAAGCTATGTTTTAAATTTCTAAAGCACACAAGTAATTTAAAGTGAGTTAAAACAAAAAAATTATATAATTTATAAAAAAATATGAAAGTTAGACCTTCAGTAAAAAAAATGTGTGAAAAATGTAGAATTATCCGCCGCCATGGTCGAGTTCAAGTAATTTGTACTAATCTTAAACATAAGCAACGACAAGGTTAAATTAAAAAAGAAAATGGAGATAAAATATGGTTCGATTTCTTGGAATAGATCTGGCAAACAATAAAAAAATCAAATATGCTTTAACTGGAATCTACGGCATTGGTTTATCTAGAGCGGAAGAAATTTTAGATAGAGCTGGGTTAAAAGATGCTGATGAAGCAGGTGTAAGAACAAAAGATTTATCTGATGAAGATATTAGTAATTTGCGAAAGGTTCTAGAAAAAAATTACCAACTTGAAGCTGACTTATTCCGTTTAACGAATTTAAATATAAAACGATTAATGGAAAATGGTTCAATTAAAGGTCGTCGACACCGTGCAGGGTTACCTGTTCGAGGCCAACGAACAAGAACGAACGCTAGAACTAGAAGAGGAGGAAAAAAAACAGTGGCAGGAAAAAACAAGTAAACCATATTTAGAAAATTTAACCACAGGTTGGAGAATGTAAGAAATGAAAAAAAAAATGAAGCGCACTATTGTTACTGGGACTATGCATGTACATGCTACTTTTAACAATACAATTGTAACCGTAAGTGATTTAAATGGAAACACATTATCATGGGCTTCATCGGGGACTGTTGATTTTAAAGGGTCTCGAAAAGGTACGCCATTTGCTTCGCAAAAGGCTGCTGAAAAAGCTGCATTAATAGCTAAAGAAGCATATGGACTTAAAAGATTAGAAGTTGTTATAAAAGGTTCCGGGCCAGGTAGAGAGCCCGCTATCAGAGCGGTTTATCAAAAAGGCATAAGAATAGTGTCTATAAAAGATGTAACGTTTATACCTTATAATGGTTGTCGCCCTCCAAAACGTAGAAGAGTTTAAAATTTAACAAGTAGAAATTTTTTTTGTAAAGATAATGAAATAGTTCAGTTTTATAAAAAAACTACAACATATATATCCATTATAGCTTTATATAACTTAAATAAATAGATATTAACCAAAAAGAGATAATTAATGAAGATAAATAGTAAATGTAAGTGTGTAGACCTAGATTTATTAAACCGTAATGAATTTTATGGACATTTTGTTTTTACTTCATTAGAACAAAGTGAAGGGACTACAATTGGTAATATGTTAAGACGTGCTTTACTCTCAAATCTATATGGATTTCGAATTACTGGTGTTCGAGTTGCTGGGATAAATAATGAATTCACTCCTTTAGAAGGCGTTCGTGAAGATCTTCTTGAGATCATATTAAATTTAAAAGAAATTATTATATATGATCAAAACAACACTGGCCAAGCTTGTTATGGACTGTTAAAAGCGCAAGGGCCAGCTATAATAACTGCTGGAGCTCTTACACTACCTAATGGTATTAAAGTTTTAAACCCAAGTACCCATTTATTAACAATCTCTGATGAATCAGTAATTGAATTAGCAATAAAAATAGAATACGGGAAATCTTATATTCTAGCTAAAAACCAAAAACTAGAAGGAGCTGCAGATTTTATCCCAATCGACTCTAATTTTGCACCGGTATTAAAGGTTAATTCCTATATTAAACCATTACCGCAGGATGTTGAAAACACGAACGAGGAACTCCATTTAGAAATTTTTACTAATGGTACTTTATTACCTCATCAAGCATTGATACAAGCTCGAAATATGATAGGGTATATGTTATCAACAATTACTAATATGGAGTTTCCTTGCTTTGATTACAAGGAAATAGAAAAACCTAGTAAAAAAGATATTGTTTCTATAAATAAGGCACTCGAGAGTGATAAAACAATAAAAAAAACTAAAGTAAAGCTAAAAAAGGAAACAATTGAAGTTATAGAGACAGAAATAAATTCTGAAAAAGAAAAAATTGGAATTGTAGAAGAAATCGATAAGCACGAGAAAATTAATGTTAGTAAAAAAATTACACCAGAAGAAAGATTATTAAAACGCGTTACTGATATGGAGAGTGGATCTTTAAAAGGCTTAGGTTTATCAAACCGAATAATCAAAGCTTTAAATAAGGTTAATATCAATTTTACTTGGGATCTAATGGAATACCCTTCCCCTAACTTAATAACTATAGAAGGACTAGGCCCAAAATCAGTAGAAGAAATAAAGAATAAATTAACTCTTTTTTACGAGCCTCCTACTGATTAATTATATTATTAGCGTTTTTATCCGTATTCAACTTTATTATAGAAATTTAATATTATTATGAAAGATACTTTTATTCCGTCGAAACTTGATTTAAAACAACAATGGTATATAATTGATGCAAAAGATAAATGTTTAGGTCGATTAGCTACGGAAGTATCTAATTTACTGAGAGGTAAAAATAAAACTATTTTTACCCCTGCACAAGATGTTGGTGATTACATTATAATAGTAAATGCAAGTGAGATAAATGTAACTGGGAAAAAACGTGTACAAAAATTATACTTTCGTCATTCTGGTCGACCTGGTGGAAAAACAGTTGAAAGTTTTGAAGATTTACAAGTCCGTATACCAGAACGTATTCTTGAAAAGGCCATTAAAGGAATGCTACCAAAAAATCGCTTAGGTCGAAAACTATTTACAAAATTAAAAGTATACAAAGGTCAAGAGCATCCGCATATGTCTCAAAAACCTCAAAAAATAGAATTATAATAACTAAAGTTTATGACAAGTAAAAACCAAACTAATCCTCATATTTATGGGATTGGTAGAAAAAAAGAATCTACAGCAATCGTTTATTTAGTACCTTTTACAGAATCCACTTCACAAATAACATGTGAAGTAAATGGTCATAAAGCAGAACAATACTTTCAACAAAATTTTACCTACTTAAATCAAATAAGTTTACCTTTAAAAAAGGTTAAATTAGATAAAAAGTATAAAATTATTGCAAGTGTGAAAGGTGGTGGTTTAACGGGACAGGCTGATTCAATAAAATTAGGAATTGCTAGAGCTCTTTGTAAAGTTGATAAGCTTAATTTTAGACCTATTTTAAAATTTGAAGGGTTTTTAAAGCGTGATGCACGAATTAAAGAACGTCGTAAATATGGTTTAAAAAAAGCCAGAAAAGCTTCTCAGTACTCAAAACGTTAATTCAAAACAATATTTTACTATATACTTATTATTATAAACATTATTTATATGCCTAAAAAGAATATACATCCAAAATGGTTTAATGATACAAAAGTCTATTATGATGGACAATTAATCATGATTGTAGGTTCAACAAAACCTGAATTACATGTTGATATTTGGTCAGGTAACCATCCTTTTTATACAGGGTCACAAAGAATAATCGATACCGAAGGTCGTGTTGAAAGGTTCTTAAAAAAATACAAGATTGAAAATACCGTTAGTTAAACCCTATAAATTAATTAAAATTTAAATCTATGCCAACTATACAACAACTTATTCGCGTACGACGTAAAAAAATACAACCCCGAACAAAATCACCTGCATTAAAAAGTTGTCCTCAACGTAGAGGTGTATGCACTAGAGTTCATACAATTACACCAAAAAAACCAAACTCAGCGATACGAAAAGTGGCTCGAGTAAGATTAACTTCTGGTTTTGAAGTTACAGCTTATATCCCTGGGATTGGTCATAACTTACAAGAGCATTCTGTAGTTTTACTTCGTGGTGGAAGAGTAAAAGATTTGCCTGGGGTACGTTATCATATTATTAGAGGAACTCTGGATACAATTGGAGTAAAAGACCGACGTCAAGGTCGTTCAAAGTATGGGATGAAAAAACCAGTAAAATAAAATAAAAGATTAATAAAACAAATTATGTCACGTCGTACAAATAAAAAAAGAAAATTTCCCATAGCTGATTCAGTTTATGATAGTTTTTTAGTAAACTTAATGATATCAAAAATTTTAAAAAGTGGCAAAAAAACTGTAGCACAAAAAATAATTTATGAAGCTTTTGATATTATAAAAGAAAGAACAAATAGTCAGCCATTAAAGATTTTTGAAAAAGCTGTAAAAAATGTAAGTCCTGCAGTTAAGATAAAAGCTAAGCGTGTTGGGGGTTCTACTTATCAGGTACCTATTGAAGTTAAAAAATTTAGAGGTATTAATTTAGGATTATGCTGGATTATCCAATTTGCTAGAGCTCGCTCGGGAAAAACAATAGCAATTAAATTAGCAAATGAGATTATTGATGCTTCAAAAGGTTCGGGTAATTCAATCCGTAAAAAAGATGAAACTCACCGTATGGCAAGATCAAATAAAGCTTTTGCCCATTTCCGTTCTTAATCATTTTTATTAATTAAATCGTATTTAATTAAACGCCAAAAGTAAAAAATATAAAATAATAAAAGGACTATATATTATGGCTCGCGAAAAATATGACCGTACGAAACCACATATCAATATTGGAACAATTGGACATGTAGATCATGGTAAAACTACATTAACTGCTGCGATTACAGCTGTTTTATCACTTTCAGGAGACTCTACTAATGCAAAAAAATATGAAGATATTGACGCAGCGCCTGAAGAACGCGCACGTGGTATAACAATAAACACTGCACATGTAGAGTATGAAACAGAAAGTCGTCATTATGCTCATGTAGATTGCCCGGGACATGCAGATTATGTTAAAAATATGATTACTGGTGCGGCACAAATGGATGGAGCAATTTTAGTTGTTTCGGCAGCCGACGGCCCTATGCCTCAAACACGTGAGCATATTTTATTATCTAAACAAGTTGGTGTTCCGCATATCGTAGTATTTTTAAATAAAGAAGACCAGGTCGATGATCTTGAATTAGTAGAATTAGTGGAATTAGAAGTTAGAGAACTATTATCTAATTACGACTTCCCTGGTGATGATATACCAATACTTACTGGTTCTGCTTTACAAGCTCTTGATGCTATTAATAATGAACCTACTTTAGCAAAAGGGGATAATAAATGGGTAGATAAAATTTATAGTTTAATGGAATCAGTTGATAGTTATATCCCAACACCAATTCGTGATGTTGATAAACCATTCCTAATGGCGATTGAAGATGTTTTTTCAATTACTGGCCGAGGAACAGTTGCTACTGGTAAAATTGACCGTGGAATTGTAAAAGTAGGTGAAACAGTAGATCTGGTTGGTTTAGGTGATACTAAATCGACAACAGTAACTGGTGTTGAAATGTTCCAAAAAACTTTAGATGAAGGTGTAGCTGGAGATAATGTAGGAATTTTATTACGTGGGTTACAAAAAGGTGATATAGAACGTGGAATGGTTTTATCAAAACCTGGAACAATCACACCACATAATACTTTTGAGTCTGAACTTTATATTTTAACGAAAGAAGAAGGCGGTCGCCATACTCCATTTTTCCCTGGGTATAGACCTCAATTCTATGTAAGAACAACAGATGTTACAGGTGAAATTTTAAGTTTTATTACTGACGAAGGTGAAAAAACATTAATGGTTATGCCAGGTGACCGTGTTAAAATGACAGCTAAATTAATTTCTTTAATTGCAATTGAAGAAGGAATGCGATTTGCTATTCGTGAAGGTGGTCGAACTATTGGTGCTGGTGTTGTTTCAAAAATTATTCAATAAGTTATATTTTTATGTCAAAAGAAAAAATACGAATTATTTTACAGTCTTTTAATCATTTAGTTTTAAATGAATGCTGCAAAAAAATATTAGATGCTTTAGCGAATGAGGAATCAATTTTAAATGTAGCGGGACCTATTTCATTCCCTACGAAAAAAAGATCATATTGTGTTTTAAGATCCCCACATGTAAATAAGGACTCTCGAGAGCAGTTTGAAATCCGTCGATATAAAAAAATTATTGATATTCACTCGGAATCGAAAGAAATCGTGAATACTTTATTGGTATTAGATCTTTCACCAGGTGTATCTACTGAATTATATAGTTACAAATAGTATTATCATTTCTGTTCAAGTTTTAAATTTAAAACTTGAACAGAAATGATAATACTATGCTGGTATTAACTCTTCTTGTTTAAAATTCGACGTATTTGTACCACCATAGTTGACTTTTACAAATCTAACTAAAACAGGGTAATTTGAACCACCTTTCTCTACTATTACAACAGTTCCAACATCATTATACCAATATGATTCTTTTCTTAAAATACGTACTTTTGCTCCTTTTTCTACCATAGTATTCTTTTTGTTTAGAAATAATTTAATTGATAGTTATAAATGAAATTATATTTTATTTTTTATTAAGTTTACATAAAATTTTTATTTAGTTGTTTTTTATTCTAGTATGTGTTAATAATAATTTATTATTAACGTGTGCTAAGGAGAGGCATTTATGAAAAATGAAACCCCAAAGATTTTCTATATAATTTTAGTTGGGTTAGCAGTTGTTTCTGGTTTTATTTATTTTAAGTGGGACAATTTTTTAGAATTGGGAAGTAATTTAGTTAATTTTAAAGAGAGTCACCCGAGTCAAATGATTTCTTTTGACAAATTTTTAAGCTATTTAGAAAATGGTGATATAAAAAAAGTAGATTTATATGAAAATGCTGAAATCGTAGTATTTGATGCTTTTGGTTCTTTAGGTGATAAATTACAGCATATCGGTGTAAAAGTACCTATCCGTAATTCATCTTTAATTTTAAAATTAAGAGAATTTCAAATAGACTTTACAGCCCACCCAGCTGTAACTTTTGAATCAGCATGGTCTATTTTAAGTGCTCTTTTAGTTCCAGTTTTACTTTTAGTTGTTTTTCAACTATTTTTTTCTGAAGGTAGTAATTATGACTTCTTTGGTAACTTACGTAAAGCTCGTGCAAAAATTCAATTAGATGCAAATACTGGTGTTTCTTTTAGTGATGTTGCTGGTATTGATGAAGCTAAACAAGAATTCGAAGAATTTGTTTCTTTTCTTAAAATGCCACAATTATTTACAGCTGTTGGTGCCAACCCTCCAAAAGGAGTAATCATAGTTGGACCTCCTGGGACGGGGAAAACTTTGTTAGCAAAAGCAATCGCTGGAGAAGCAGGGGTGCCATTTATTAGTATTTCTGGTTCCGAATTTGTTGAAATGTTCGTTGGAATAGGGGCTTCCCGTGTTCGTGACCTATTTGAAACAGCAGAGCGAAATTCTCCCTGTATTTTATTTATTGATGAAATTGATGCAATCGGTAGACAAAGGGGAACAGGTGTTGGAGGAACTAATGATGAGAGAGAGCAAACATTAAACCAAATTTTAACAGAAATGGATGGGTTTAAGCCCACGAGTGGTATAATTGTTATTGCAGCTACAAACAGAGCTGATGTTTTAGATTCCGCTTTATTACGTCCTGGTCGTTTTGATAGACAAATAACAGTCAACTTACCAGATATCTATGGGCGTATAGAGATTTTAAAAGTTCATAGTCGAAACAAAAACATAGATTCAAAAACGTCTCTTAAATTTATTGCACAAAGAACTGCTGGTTTTTCAGGGGCTGATTTAGCTAATATACTTAACGAAGCTGCGATTTTAACAGCTCGTGCTAATTTAGAAACAATATCAATTAAACAAATATATACAGCTATTGAAAGAATTATTGCTGGTCTAGAGGGAGTTCTTTTAAATGATTCTCGAAACAAAAGATTAGTTGCTTATCATGAAGTGGGACATGCGCTAGCTGGTACCTTATTAAAAAACCATGATGATGTTCAAAAAGTAACCTTAATCCCTCGTGGGCGCGCCCAAGGATTAACTTGGTTTACACCCGATGAGCAACCTCTTTTAACCCGAGGCCAATTATCTTCTAGATTAATAGGTACCCTTGGTGGAAGAGCAGCGGAAAAAGTTATTTTTGGTAAAATGGAAATAACTAGTGGGGCGAGTAATGACTTTTTTAAAGTAAATTCTTTAGCTAGACAAATGGTTACAAGATTTGGGATGTCTAGTTTAACGCCAATGGCTATGGACTTACCACAACCTTCAATCTTTTTTGGTCGACGTTTACAAACAAGACCAGATTGTTTCCTTGATGTCGCAGATCAAATTGATATGCAAATTATTGAGATTGTTGAAGATGGATTTGATAAAGCTTGCACTATATTAGAAAGAAACCGTTTATTATTAGACCAGTTAGCGACGTTATTAACGCAAATTGAGACAATTGATGGGAAAGATTTTGAGAAATTTGTAAGTAGTTATACTGGTTTACCTAAAAAAACTAAATTACAACCATTATCTTAATTAATTTAAATTATAGCTAATATTTATTCTATTTAATTGTCCTTTAGTTAACTAAAGGACAATTAAATAGAATAAATATTAGCTATAATTTAAATTAATTACCTAAACTTTGCCAATCTACATCAACATCATTTAAAATTAATGATGAATTATAGATTTGTAAAATAATTAATAAAAAAACTAAAAATAATAGCATAGCTATACCCATAAGTAATGTTGTAGCCCAACCTGGTGCTACTTTACCATATTCAGAATTTAAAGGTCTTAAAATATCACCTAATTTTGTTTTGAAAGCCATAATGTAATAAAGTTTAAGTTAATTAATAACAATTTCTTGTCAGTATAATAATTTAATAATTATAAATAAAGTAAAAACTATGGAAACATCAACAATTTTAATAATTTTTGTATCTAGCTTATTAATAGGGATAACTGCTTATTCAACTTATACGGCGTTTGGGCCGGGGTCAAAATTTTTGAGAGATCCCTTTGAGGAACATGAAGATTAATACTTATAAATTACCTAACAGTTTTATCTTCCCTATCTATATAAAATTAAAATTTTATTAGAAAGGGAAGATAAAACTAGAAACCAATAATTATTCTTTAAGTATTTTAGGTGGATCACGGAAGAAAACAGCAAAAAAGAGAACCATTAGTGTTCCTATCAATAAAGTTGCATACACTAATGCTGGTTGTGAAAGTTGTGAAAAGTCTATGCCCATATTTTTTCCTTTTAATTAATTAAAAAAATAAATTATACTACACCTTGTTTACGAGTTGTTTCATCACCTAATTTTTGGAATGCACCAAATTCTACTTGCTCAGTAACCTCTGAACCAATACCAGTAAATACGTCACGGAAGATAGTACGTGAACCATGCCATAAATGACCTAGGAAGAATAATAATGCTAAATTTAAATGACCAAAAGTATACCAACCACGTGGGCTACTTCTGAATACTCCATCAGATTCTAAACTTGTTCTATCAAACTCAAAAACTTCACCAAGTTGAGCTTTACGAGCAAATTTTTTCACTGTTGGTGCATCTTTAAATGATTGCCCATTTAATTTACCACCATAGAAACTAACATTAACACCAACTTGTTCGATGCTATATTTAGATTCAGCACGTCTGAATGGTATATCTGCACGAATAATTCCATCTTTATCAATTAGAATTACAGGGAAAGTTTCAAAGAAAGCTGGCATACGACGCACAGCTAATTCTCGACCTTCACGGTCTCTAAAAATTGGGTGTCCTAACCAAGCTTCTGCGATTCCATCACCTTTGTTCATAGGACCAGATCTAAATAAACCACCTTTCGCTGGGTTATTACCAATATAATCATAGAAAGCTAATTTATCAGGAAGACTTGACCAAGCCTCACTTTCAGATAAACCTTCATTTAATGAAACTTCAACACGACGTTCAATTTCTTGTTGGAAATATCCACTATCCCATTGGTATCTTGTTGGACCAAATAATTCAATTGGAGTTGTTGCAGAACCATACCACATAGTTCCTGAAGTAATAAAAGCTGCAAAAAAGACAGCTGCAATACTACTAGATAGTACTGTTTCAATATTACCCATTCGTAATGCACGATATAAACGTTGAGGAGGTCTTAGAGTTAAATGGAAACCACCTGCTAAGACACCAAAGCTTCCTGCTGCCATATGGTGTGACGCAATCCCACCAGGGTTGAAAGGATTAAAACCTGAAGCTCCCCATGAAGGTGCTACTGGTTGGACTTGGCCTGTTAATCCATAAGCATCGGAAACCCAAATACCAGGACCAAAAAACCCAGTTACATGGAATGCACCAAAACCAAAACATAATAAACCAGACAAGAATAAATGTATACCAAAAATTTTTGGTAAATCTAAAGAAGGCTCACCTGTTCTTGGATCACGGAATAATTCAAGATCCCAATAAACCCAATGCCAAACAGCAGCTAAGAAACATAAACCTGATAATATAATATGACTATAAGCTACTCCTTCGTAACACCATAGACTTACAATTGGTTCAGATCTTTCTCCGGCAATATCCCAGCCTGTCCATGAATCAGAAACACCTAATCTAGTCATAAAAGGCATAACAAACATACCTTGACGCCACATTGGGTTTAAAATAGGATCTGAGAAATCAAATATAGATAATTCGTATAATGCCATTGAGCCAGCCCATCCTGCAACTAATCCTGTGTGCATTAAATGAACTGCAATTAATCTACCTGGGTCATTTAGAACTACAGTATGAACACGGTACCATGGTAATGCCATTTGTTATAAACTCCTATTAAGTGAACATGTTTTTGACTTTCTTACTATGAAATTTACTTATGCGGATGATAACTTTGACAAATCACATAATTACCTATACTATATACTACGTTATTATTTAGATTAAAATAAATTTTGCTTGTAATATTTATTATTTTTAAACCAAACTTAATGTTTAAAATACACATTATAAACCCAGACCTAGAAATTGATAGCGTTATTAATTGTCCTGACGACCAAACTATTTTAGAAGCAGCTGAAGAGCAAGATTTAAATCTTCCATATTCTTGCCGTGCTGGAGCTTGTTCTTCATGTACAGGTAAATTAATTAAGGGAAAAGTAGATCAAACAGAACAAGCTTTTTTAGAAGAGCCTCAGATTGATGAGGGCTTTATATTAACTTGTGTAGCTTACCCTCAAACAGATTGTGAACTTCAGTCTCATGCAGAAGAAGACATATTCTAAGAAGTTGGAAAGTATTTATTGAAATAATTGTTTAACTACTCCTTTAGTAAATAGAAAGATCAAGTGTGTTTATCTACCCTTTAGGGTAGATAAACACACTTGATCTTTCTATTTACTAAAGGAGTAGTTAAACAATTATTTCAGTGTTACAACTGCACCAGCGTCTTCAAGTATTTTTTTAGTTTCTTCTGCAGCTGCTTTTGTTAATCCTTCTTTTATAACTTTTGGTGTATTCTCAACTAATTCTTTAGCTTCTTTTAATCCTAGTTCTGTTACAGAGCGGACTACTTTTAAGATAGGTATCTTTTTGTCTTTAGGCACTTCATCTAAACTTACATCAAATTCTGTTTTTTCTTCTACTGCTCCAGCATCTTCAGAAGTTGAGGCACCTGCATTCATCATCATAACCCCTCCACCAGCAGATGCGTCAACATCAAATGTTTCCTCGATAGCTTTAACTAATTCTGCTGCTTCTAATAAAGTTAATGTTTTTAGTTCATCGATTAAAGTCGAAATTTTTTCAGTCATATTTTTATTTTATATTTTTTAATTCGTTTGTCAAAAGATAACTAGTTTAATTGATTTAAAGCTTTAAGGCAGAAATATCAATTTCGATTGAAGGCCCCATTGTACTACAAATATGAAAAGTTTTAAAATAACGCCCCTTTACACCAGGAGGTTTATTATTTTCAATTGAAGTATAGACAGCAATTAAGTTTTCTAATAAATCAGAATCAGCAAAATCACTTTTCCCAATTAATAGATGAACAATACCTGTTTTATCCGCTCTATATTCTAGTTTACCCTTTTTAAATTCCTCTAAAGTTAATTTAACATCAGTTGTTACTGTACCAGCTTTTGGTGACGGCATTAAACCTTTTGGACCTAAAATTCTACCTAACTTAGCTAGTTTTGGCATCATATCAGGTGTGGCAATTAATATATCAAAATTTATATCGCCTTTAGTAATTACTTCTATTAAGTCATCAGAACCAATTATATCAGCTAATTCTTTATACTCTGGTGTGATGCTTTCTAAAGGCATTAATACTGCAATACGTTTTGTCTTACCAGTTCCTTTAGGTAAAATTAGGGTACTTCGTAATTGTTGATCACTATATTTAGGATCAATTGATAAAGAAATATGTGCTTCCACTGATTCTACAAATTTGGCATTTGCAGTTTCTTTTAAAATACGGATTGCATCATCTTGGTTATATAAGCGCWTTTCTATTTTTTGTCTGTTCTCTTTCGTTCGCTTATTTAATTTCCTCATTCTTTTTTAGGCCCGTTATTTAAAATTTATTAAATGTTAATCAATTATTGTGATTCCCATATTTTTTGCAGTCCCTCCAATAATTTTAACAGCACTATCTAAGCTTTTTGTATTTAAATCTGGTAATTTAATTTCCGCTATTTTTCTTATCTCGTCAGCTGTGATTGATCCTACTACTTGTCTATTTGGCTCTGACGCACCTTTTTTTATATTCGTAGCTTTAACTAGTAATACTGAAGCTGGTGGAGTTTTTAGTATAAATGTATAAGATCTATCTTCATATACCGATATTTCTACTGGAATAATCAAACCAATTTGGTCAGCTGTTTTTGCATTATATTCTTTACAAAAAGCTGAAATATTAACCCCGTGTTGACTAAGAGCTGGCCCTACTGGAGGTGCAGGAACAGCTTTACCTGCAGATAAAGCAAGTTTTATTATGCTAGTTACTTTTTTTGCCATATATATATTTTTTTTTGAATTTAATAATTTTAAAATTAAAAATTTATTATAAGATTTCTAGTTTTTAATTTTTATTTTCGGCCAATTTCTCTTATTAATTTTTGTATAATACGCGTCCTGAAGGATTTGAACCCTCGACACTAGGTTTTGGAGACCTATGTTCTACCAACTGAACTAAGGACGCTTTAAAGACCAAATACAAAAGTATTAAAATATAAGATAAACCAATTCTATCTTCTAGGTCAAATTAACTTTTAACTAATTAGTAGGTATAAAAAATTTTATTCTATATTTTTTTATTAGTAGATAATAGAAAAGTTATAATTCTAAGTTTACAAGATTAGAAGGACTCATTAAATATTAAAAAATCTAAGGTATTTAGGATCAAAGATTAATTTTGTAGATCCAATTGGGCCATTCCTATGCTTCGCTATAATTAGCTCAATCAAATTTTTTTCTAAAGTATCTTTATTATAATACTCATCACGATATAGCATAATAACAACATCCGCATCTTGTTCAATCGAATTATGAATAATTAAATGGTTAGTTAAATAGTTTGAATAAGCCGAAATATGTAAATCATAAACAGGAGCTAACTTCTGGTATCTTATCCTGGTTACTTTATCCCATGTCACAGAATATTTGCTTAAATTATTTAAAGATTTAAACCCTATTAATAATTTAGCACTAATAAAATTATTTAAGGCTAACTGATCAATTTTTTTCCAACCTTTATTCGTTAAGATTTTATGATTACTACTTATTAGCAAAGACCAACCTAGCGTAGTTTCTAGTTTATATACGGGTTTTTGCCCAGTAAATTTGATATCACAAATTTTTTGCTTAGAAATATAATCACCGGTCCAACAAAAAATAGAATTATCTTGTATTTTATTTATCTGCAGAGTAGATTTTTTAACTGAAAAATTAATACAACCACTTTCTCTTAAATCTGCTAAGATTGGTCTTTTGTTTACCCTGCTCTCTACATTTCTACTTAATTGAGATAAAACAATAACTGGGATATTTAAATCACGGGCTAATTTTTTTAAAGCTCGCGTAATTTTAGAAAGTTCTTGGACTCTATTCGTGTCTTGGTTTACACCTTCGAGTAGTTGTAAATAATCAATGACTACCAAACTTATTTGATTTGAGGATTCAAGATTAATTGTTTTTACTTTTAATTTTATTTCACCTACGGATAAATCTGGGGTATCGTCAATAAAAAGTCTTAATTGTGATAAATCCTCAATCGTATTATTGATTTTAAGCCATTCAGTTTCTTTAATCCTTGATGCTCTTAATCTTGTATTTGTTATTCCAACTTCAGAAGCCAATAATCTATAGAGTAATTGTTGACGAGTCATCTCCAAACTAAAAAAAACTACCCCTGTTTTATGGTTTTGAGCAATATTTTTTGCTAAATTAAAAGCAAAAGCAGTTTTGCCCATTGAAGGGCGCCCAGCAATTATAATAAGATCAGAATTTTGGAACCCCTGAGTTATTATATCAAACTCTAGAAACGTTGTTTTTAAACCAGGTAATTTTGGTATCCTTAAACCTTCTTCAATTTCTTTTAAAACTTGTTGTAATCCTTCTTGGACACTAATCATATGTTTTTTTGATTTAGTTTCAGATATGAGAAAAAAACTTTGTTCAATTTTAGTAAAAATTGTTTCTAATGGGGTTTCAGTTAAATAACCACTTTCAATTATTTCCTCTCCAAGTTCAATTAATGATCTTCTTAAGTATTTTTCATAAATTAATGCTATGTATTCTTCTAGATTACTTAAGGTATGCATTTGATTTAAAAGATTTATAATTACATGTGCTCCCCCAATTTTTAGTAAAAAACCATTATCTTGGGTCCATGTAATTAAATTTATATAATCAATTGTTTTACCTTCTGCATAAAGTATTAATAAAGCCTTATAAATAATTTGGTGAGTCTTTAAATAAAAAGCTTCAATGGGTAATTTTTCACTAACTAAGAGAATCGCTTCAGGTATTGTTAAAATACTTCCTAAGACTAGTTTTTCGGCTAACAGGTTATAAGGGAGTATTGTTTCTAAATCAGATAATTCTAAGTCCCTCTTTGCCACAATATTCTATTCTGGTAATATTTCGATATTAATTTTAGCTATAACATCTGTTGTTAAAAGAATCTCAATAACATATTCCCCCAACTCTTTCATATCAGGTAGTTCTAATTGGGTTTTATTTAAATCTATAGTTAAATCTACGTTATCTATTATTAAATCTAATACATGTTTTTTTGTAATTTTACCATAAAAAATACCATTTTCAGATATTTTTTTCTTGATTGTAAATTTACCAGAATTTTCTAGTAATTCTTTATTAATAGTACACTTTTTATTAAATTGTATTTGTTTTACTTCTGATTCTTTTTGTTGCGATTCAAATTGGCTAATTAAATTAGGTGTAGCTATTTTACCAAGTTTTAAAGGGATTAGGTAATTCCTAATATACCCTGGTTTAACTTTAATAAGAGTACCTTCTTTACCTAATTTCTGAACATCTTTAGTTAAAATTACTTGGATTGTTTTTTTTCGCATAGGTTATATATAATAATTTATTATTATCTTTTTTAGTAACAATAATAATTGTTACTACTAGTATTGGTATTATTATTTTTAGTTAATACGATCATCTTATAGTTTAACTTCATAAAAAAGTCAAATTTTAGATACTTCTTTCTACTTAGGTTGTTTTTTTTTTTTTAATCATATATAGTTCTCTATTATTTATAAATATTAGAATAATAGTAATAATTTAATTAGGAGCATTATGAAAGCTATAATACAATTTATTAAAGGCGTTGAAGAAACTACTATACCTACTATTAATATAACACGATCAACAGATGGGACTACAGGTACAGCAACTTTTATTTTTGAAGATGCTAGTTTATTCTATACTGTAGTTAATCCAGAAAGTGAAATAACAGGTATGTTTCTGATTGATAAGGAAGGAACGTTAATTACAAAAGATCTTAATGCTAAATTTATTGAAGGGAAACCAAAAACACTTCAAGCTCTTTATATTATGAAAAATGCTGAAGCATGGGATCGTTTTATGAGGTTTATGGAAAGATATTCCGATGAGAATAATTTGACATTTACTAGGGCTTAAACAAATTTATATCTTTGGCTAATTCAATCTTAATAGAATTAAGCTAAGATTTATCACATATATGTATCTATCTATTTTTTAATGACTATAAAATTTTATGTATATTTCTTTAAAATGGGTACAGGAGCTAATAGGGCTACAAAATTTAACTTTAATTGATTTAGTCAATAGGTTAACTCTTGCAGGTTTTGAAATTGAGAGTATAGATAAGAAAAAATATTTTAAAAGTAATGATCTTATTTTAGATATTAGTTTTACAGCAAATAGAGCTGATGTATCAAATATGAGAGGGTTAATAACTGAAATAATTGCTCTTTTTAATTCTAATTTATTTTTGCAAACACCCAACAATATAAAACCCTTAATTCTATTAAATTCATATAAAAAAGGGTTAAATTCAAACCAAGTTTTTTATAGTCAAAGCATTAATTATAGATCTTTATTAAAAAGTACAAATTTTGAAGCTTTTAAACATTATAAAACATTAGGATGGGAATACTCTTTATGGGAACGCTATTTACAAAAAAAATCTTTTAGTAAAGTTATAAAAACTTTAACGGGTGAGAATCTATTGCATTCTGATGAGTGCGTGACTTTGTTCAATATGAAGAGTCAAAAGCTAAAAATAAAAGAATCTCCTTATTGGATAAAAAAACGATTACTATTAATGGGTTTTAAACCGATTAATAATATTATAGATACTATAAATTATTTACTATTAGAGACAGGACAAGTTTTTTTTGCTTATGATCTAGAGGCATTACAGGAGCTTACAGGAACTTCAGAGATGGTTTTTGTTCCTAATTATGCTAGAGAAAAGGCTTTATTCTCTATAGGAGAATCAAAAACAATAGAATTAACTGACGAGGTTTTGGTTTTAAATATTAATAATAAAATAATTACGATCCCGGGTATAATTCAAAATTATTATACTCTTGTAAACACAGATACTTCATATGTAATACTTCAATATGGTTTATACGATTCAAAAAAAATTAAAAAATCATCAAAAACTTTAGGGTTACGAACTGATTATTCAATAAAACTTGAGAAACAAACAGATTTAAATTTAATTGAACAAGCGCATTTACGGTTAATGCATATATTCTGGACTCAGAATATAAAGTTCGAGCGTAAGGCTAATAATAATAATAATAATAATAATATTTTTTTTAGCTTAAAAAATAACTCTTCTTTACTTTCTAAATACGTACAACAATCTCAAAAAAAAATAAAAATCGTTTATGAAAACTTAAAAAGATTAACAGGCCCTTCTAATACAAGTGCTGAATTAAGTAATTTCGAAATAATAACAAATTTAAAATTACTTAATTTTAAAGTTCGTTTTGAAACAGATCAAAATTGCTATTTATTTATTCCTCTAACAAGAAGACTTGATATTGAAAGAGAAGTAGATATTATAGAAGAAGTTGTGAGAACTATTGGCTTTAATAAATTTGAACCTTTAAATTTAAGGAACGATCAAATAGGTTACTTGACCAAAATTGAAAAACTTAAAAGACAATTAAGGAACTATTTTATAAGTTTAGGCTTTAATGAAAGTATCCATTCTGTATTAATAAAGAAAAACTCCGAAGATGAGATAAGATTAAAAAACCCACTTTTTAATGAGTCGTCTGCTTTAAGGATAAGCTTACTAGACGGGTTAATAGAAAAAATACAATTTAATCAAAAAAATATTGGGGAAAGCTTTGAGACTTTTGAATTAGGTAGAATTTATAAACTTTTAGCAAATGGTAATAGAAAAGAAGTTGAGGTTATTAGTGGGGTTTTTGGAGGGAAAAATTTCCGTTCAAATTGGGATAACGAAAATTCAACTATAAATTGGTTCGAAGCCAAAGGCCTTCTTGAAAATCTTATCGAAAAATTAAATATTCCATTATCAATTTATTGGAACCCAGCAACTAGTTATGCAACAAAATTTCACCCTAATCTTACCACTGAGTTATTTATAGGAAATCATAAATTGGGTGTGTTCGGCCAAATACATCCAACCCTAGCTTTGGAGAATAATATAAGTAGTAAAATTTACTTATTTGAAATGGATATGGAAGTATTAAATCGTTTTTCACAGAATAAGACTTTAATTAATTATTTGCCATATTCTTTATACCCAATTTCTAATTTAGATTTAAGTTTTATAGTAAAAAAATCTATATTTTCTCAGGAAATTGAACAAATAATTTCTACATTTGGGCAACCGTTATTAAAATCTGTAAGTTTATTCGATTATTACTCAAAGGAGCCTATAAAAAAAGGCTATTGTAGTTTAAGTTTTAAATTACAATTCCAATCCAAAAATCGAACATTATCTAGTGATGAAGTAGCAAAAATTATTAATCCTATCATATTTTATCTAGAAAAGCATTATGATATAAAACTCCAAGAATAAATTTTGTATATATCGATTCCTATTATCGAACAAATAAAGAAAAAAATTATGCCTTTACCTACCGTCACATCAAAATTTGATTTTAATAAATTTGGTCTAATTTTATCAAAATACAGTTACCAAATAAAAAAAAACGATATATTAGCTGGTATTATAATAGGTGTAGAATCTAATTATGCCTTAGTTGATCTTGGGTTAGAACAAATATGTTTTTTACCATTAAAGGAAATTTCTATTTATCCTACGATGGATCCACGTGAGTTATTAAATGCCAATTTTGTTGGTGAATTTTTAATTCTTGATATTACTAATAATCATAAACGAATAATTGTTTCTTTAAAACGATTAGAATCAATTTATTTATGGAATCGTCTACGACAAATTGATTTTACAAATATGACTATTTATGCCAAAATTGAAAAATCACTAGGAAAGGGCAAGCTAGTAATTTTTAATGGCTTGAATTTTTTTGTATTAAATTCAAATATCCCGAAATATTATCTAAGAACAAATAATAAAAATCTTTTTATGCCATTTAAATTTCTTGAAGTTAAAGATTATTTTCATATTGCTCATGTTAGTTCAAGATTGGCTATTTTTAGTAAAGTAAATAAAAATTTGTCCATTGGAGAAATCTATATAGGTAATATTACTTCTATAAGAGATTTCGGTATTTTTATTAATGTTTTAGGAATAAAATGTTTCTTACATATTTCTGAAATTTCGCAAAAACAAAGTAAAATAACAAATCTTGCTTCGTTATATAAACTTGGTGACCAGATACCTATAAAAATTATTTATAAAGATACAGAACGAGGTAGAATTTCGGTAACTTTAGAAAGTTAACTCGTTAACCACCTCCAACAATTGTAATAACTTCGATTTTATCTTTTTGTTTTACGTATTGCTGGGTTTTATTTAAATCATTATGAATTTTTCCGTTATGCTGTATAATAACAAGCTCTTTTTGATGGTTGAAGAATTCCAAAAGATCGAATACTTGAGAAGGTTGCGTCATATATACTTTATATTCGCAACCATTTAAAGACACAAGTAATAAAAAAAAATTTATTTTCATTTGTTTAATTTTTCATTAGTATATCTATACAGTATATTATATATATCAAGGTGGGTGTAGCCAAGTGGTTAAGGCAGTGGGTTGTGATTCCGCCATCCGCGGGTTCAAGTCCCGTCATTCACCCTCGATATTTAGGTTTAACAGAACAATTTTTATAAATTCAATTGTGAGTGTAAAATTAATGTTTATAGCAAACAAATAAATGCTTGTGTAGCTCAATTGGTAGAGCAACTGATTTGTAATCAGTAGGTTGAAGGTTCAAGTCCTTTCACCAGCTATAAGTTTCTTATTTTCGAATAACCCCTCCACTTTTTGGATTAGCCAATGTATTGTAACAAATAAAAATTCGTTATATGTCCCAAATATTTTATTCTTTGTTATAATTTAGGGATATTCGACTTATAAATTTTTATTAGTTTAATATGTTGAATTCCTATATATATTATAGTAATATTATTTTTTTAAGTAGAAATTATTTTATTCGCGTCTTTAATTTATTTATAATAGTTTTAGAACATTATCTTTTTATAAATATAATAATATTCTGTTGATCTAAAATTTTATTAATAAATACAGTTAAAACAATTATATTGTATAATATCTGTCGAGGAAGTAAGACTAAGGGCAGTTAGCTCAGTGGTAGAGCGTCTGCCTTACAAGCAGAGGGTCACTGGTTCAAGTCCAGTACTGCCCAATTATTACTTGCTTACCTTTAATGGGCTCATCGTCTAATGGATAAAGACCGAAACCTTCTAAGTTTCTAATGTAGGTTCAATTCCTTCTGAGCCTGCTCAATTCCTTTAAATGATTAATTATATTTTTGAATAGGGATCTTGACGCTTTGTAAAAGATTTAGTATCCTTAGTGTATGTAAATATACCCAAATCTTTTAGCTTATTAAACACGTTTCAAATAAAATAGAATAAAATGTCTCACTACACATCTATTAAAACGAAATATACAAATTCTACTGTATTAAAGAAAGTTATAAATAAACTTGGATACCCTTATATAGAACATAATAATAATAATAATATTGAGGTTCCCGTAATTTTTTCAAAAAATTTAAAATCTAGTATATATGAAAATTCTTACCAGAATTACTTAGCTTTTAAATCTAATAATTTATCTTATGATATAATTACAGATTCCCAATCTTGGACGCAAAAAGAGATAATTGGTACCTTTTTAAAAAAACTTGAATTAAACTACGGTTATTCCGAAACAATACATCAGGCTCTTGGTTTAGGTTTTGTTAGATCAAAAGTTCTTACAACAAATAATAATAATAATAGGTTTGTTTTCCAAAGATGCGTTGAAGTTAAACGTTAGATACTTATTAATGAATTAAAAGAAGCCTGTGAATAGTTATGTCGATTAATAGAAAAAGTTAGGTGATATCACTTAACTACTAATCTACTAATCGATATACTAAAATTAAAAGTTTAGATGGTTAGAATAAATAAAAAATTTGACTTTTTTTAACCTCATACTATAAATTTTATAGTAATTATAGTAATTATAAACTACTAGTTCTTATTCACCAATAAAAAATTATATAAGCATTTTTAAAGTTTAAAAAAGTTATAACAAATAACTAATTCTATATATATTTAATTTTTGGAGCGATACATATGAATGAAACAAATGCTACATTGCAACAACTTGTAAACCAACCATATAAATATGGGTTTTCTACTGATATTGAAACTGAAACGCTACCACCAGGTTTAAATGAAAATATAATAAGAAATATTATTAAAAAAAATAATGAGCCTGATTATATGTTCCACTTTCGAACAGGAGCATTAAAAAAATGGCGAAAGATGAAAAGTCCAGGTTGGGCTAAATTAGATTTTTTGGAAATGGATTATCAAAAAATAGTTTATTACTCTGCACCAAAAACAAAAAAGACTTTAGCAAATTTAGATGAAGTTGATCCAGAAATAAGAGATACTTTTGATAAACTAGGAATATCATTAAATGAACAAAAACGTCTATCAAATGTTGCTGTAGATGCAGTTTTTGATAGTGTCTCAATTGCGACGACATTTAAAGAAGAATTAGAAAAATATGGGGTTATTTTTTGCCCTATCTCGGAAGCTATTAAAATTTACCCTCATTTAATAAAACAGTTTTTAGGAACCGTAGTACCTTCTGGGGATAATTTTTTTGCCGCATTGAATTCAGCTGCATTTACAGATGGGTCATTTTGTTATATCCCAAAAAATTTAAAATGCCCATTAGAATTATCAACCTATTTCCGTATCAATAATAAAGAAGCAGGACAATTTGAACGCACATTAATTGTAGCAGAAGAAGGAAGTTACGTTAGTTATCTTGAAGGGTGTACAGCTCCACAATATGATACTAACCAATTACATGCAGCCATTGTAGAATTAATTGCATTAAAAAATGCAGAAATAAAATATTCAACAGTACAAAATTGGTATGCGGGTGATAAAAATGGAATAGGTGGAATTTATAACTTTGTTACAAAACGTGGGTTATGTATAGGAGAAAACTCGAAAATATCCTGGACACAAGTTGAAACGGGATCTGCTATTACTTGGAAATACCCTAGTTGTGTTTTGATTGGTAATAAATCCCAAGGAGAATTCTATTCAGTAGCTTTAACAACTAATATGCAGCAAGCTGACACAGGTACTAAAATGATTCACGTTGGCTCTAATACAAAAAGCCAAATAATTTCAAAAGGGATATCTGGTGGTTATTCAAAAAATAGTTATCGTGGGTTAGTTAAAATCGGCACAAAAGCTTTAAATAGTAGAAATTTTTCTCAATGTGATTCGCTTTTATTTGGTGCTGACGCGCAAGCAAATACTTTTCCTTATATACAAGTACAAAACTCAACTTCTAGAATAGAACATGAAGCTTCCACTTCAAAAGTGGGCGAAGAACAGCTTTTTTATTTATTACAGCGCGGTATTAATGCTGAAGATGCTGTTACATTAATACTAACTGGTTTTTGCAAAGTTGTTTTTGATGAATTGCCCATTGAGTTTGCTTCAGAAGTTGAGCATTTATTACGTATAAAATTAGAAGGGAGCGTAGGATGAGCCAGAATAATAAAGTACCACTTTTAGAGATTAAGAATTTACATGCAAATATTGATGGTAATAAAATTTTAAAAGGAGTTAATCTATCTATTTTTGAAGGGGAAATACATGCTATAATGGGAACAAATGGTTCAGGAAAGAGTACTCTTTCAAAAGTAATTGCTGGGCACCCATCTTATGAGGTGATAGAAGGAGAAATTCTATTCCAAGGACAAAATATTTGTGATTTGGACCCAGATTTACGATCTCATTTAGGGTTATTTTTAGCATTCCAGTACCCAGTAGAAATTGCAGGAGTAGATAACCAAGAATTTCTTCAAGCGATTTATAATGCAAAACAAGTCTCAATGGATTTGCCAAAAGCAAACCCCTTGTTTTTTTATGAATTATTAAGAGAAAAATTAAAAATGGTTAAATTAGATGAAAGCTTTATTTCGAGAAATGTAAATGAAGGGTTTTCTGGGGGAGAGAAAAAACGGAATGAAATTCTACAGTTTGCTTTATTAGACTCAAAATTAGGGATTCTTGATGAAACAGATTCAGGTTTGGATATTGATGCATTGAAATCTATCTCGGAAACAATTAATACACTAATGGAAAATAAAAGCAAAAGTGTCATTCTGATCACACACTATAAAAGATTATTAGAATATATACGACCAGATTTTATCCATGTTATGCAAGATGGGCAAATTATTAAAACAGGTGATGCTAGTCTAGCAAATTTATTAGAAGAAAAAGGTTACGACTGGTTAAAGCCTGTTATTAACTAACAATAAAAAAGGGTTTCTAAAGTGTCAAAACATAAAATTGCAGTCTATCTTTTTAAAAAGATAGACTGTAAAGTTAAATCAAATAACTATCAATAAAAAAGTTATAATTTAAACTATTTTAAAGCTGTTATCAATTAAGTAAATAGAATGTATAATAAATTGTTAGTTATAACAAACATAATTCCTCAGTAGCTCAGTGGTAGAGCAATCGGCTGTTAACCGATTGGTCGTAGGTTCAAATCCTACCTGGGGAGCTTTTTAAATTATTAGGTTATTGAATTTTTCAATTTATTCTCTAGTGTAGGCAAAGATTATATAATATCTAAACAATAAGAGATATTATATAGATATCTTACTCATTATAAGAACAAGCAAAAAAAGTTTTATTTTTATAACAAAAATAAATTAGCTGATTAGGTAAGTTTGATATTAATAATTTTATTTAAAATTCTTCTATTATCTACTTTATTATTCCTTGCAGTTAATACTTAGTAATTAACGTATGACTATTGCAATTGGACAAACAGAGCGTAGTGGGTTATTTGACCTTGTAGATGACTGGTTAAAAAGAGATCGTTTTGTTTTTGTAGGTTGGTCAGGGTTACTTCTATTTCCTTGTGCTTATTTATCGCTTGGTGGATGGTTTACTGGAACAACTTTTGTTACTTCATGGTACACACATGGATTAGCAACTTCATATTTAGAAGGTTGTAATTTCTTAACGGCAGCAGTTTCAACACCATCTAATAGTATGGGACATTCCCTTTTACTTTTATGGGGACCGGAAGCTCAGGGTAATTTCACACGTTGGTTCCAAATTGGTGGTCTGTGGGCTTTTATTGCACTACATGGATCATTCGCATTAATTGGATTTTGCTTACGTCAGTTTGAAATCGCTCGTTTAGTTGGGATTCGTCCTTATAACGCGATAGCTTTTTCTGGACCAATTTCAGTTTTTGTTTCCGTTTTCTTATTATACCCATTAGGACAAGCGAGTTGGTTTTTTGCTCCAAGTTTTGGGGTAGCTGCGATATTCCGTTTTTTATTATTTTTACAAGGGTTCCATAACTGGACATTAAACCCATTCCATATGATGGGTGTGGCTGGTATCCTAGGTGGTGCATTATTATGTGCTATTCATGGTGCTACTGTAGAAAATACTCTATTTGAAGATGGTGATGCTGCGAATACTTTCCGTGCATTTACACCAACACAATCAGAAGAAACTTATTCTATGGTTACAGCAAACCGTTTTTGGTCACAAATTTTTGGAGTAGCTTTTTCAAATAAGCGTTGGTTACATTTCTTTATGCTTTTCGTACCTGTAACAGGACTATGGACAAGCGCTATCGGGATTGTAGGACTTGCTCTTAATTTAAGAGCTTATGATTTTGTATCACAAGAGCTTCGTGCTGCGGAAGATCCAGAATTTGAAACATTCTATACTAAAAATATTTTATTAAACGAAGGTATCCGTGCTTGGATGGCTGCACAAGATCAGCCACATGAAAACTTTGTATTCCCTGAGGAGGTTCTACCACGTGGAAACGCCCTTTAATATTGTAGCAGGTAGAGACATTGAATCTACAGGTTTTGCTTGGTGGTCTGGTAATGCTCGTCTTATTAACGTATCTGGTAAATTATTAGGTGCACATGTAGCCCATGCAGGTATCATGGTTTTTTGGACAGGTGCGATGACGTTATTTGAAGTTTCTCATTTCATACCTGAAAAACCTTTATACGAACAAGGTTTTATTTTAATCCCTCATTTAGCAACTTTAGGTTGGGGTGTAGGCCCTGGTGGAGAAATTGTTAGTACTTACCCATACTTTGTGGTTGGTGTTGTGCATTTAGTTTCTTCAGCTGTATTAGGTTTTGGTGGTATTTACCATTCATTAATTGGTCCAGATACACTAGAAGAATCATTCCCGTTTTTCGGTTACGATTGGCGTGATAAAAATAAAATGACATCTATTTTAGGGATTCATTTAATTTTCCTTGGTTTAGGTGCTTTACTATTTGCTTTCAGAGCTATGCCGGGTAACTTATTTAGCTATGGGTTATATGATACTTGGGCACCTGGTGGTGGAGATGTTAGATTTATTGATAACCCAACTATAAATCCTTTTATTATTTTTGGATATGTATTTAAATCACCATTTGGTGGTGATGGTTGGATTGCTTCAATTGATAATATGGAAGATCTTGTAGGTGGTCATATATGGGTAGGTGCGCTTTGTGTTATTGGTGGAGTATTCCATATAGTAACTAAGCCATTTGCTTGGGCACGTAGAGCATTTGTTTGGTCTGGAGAAGCTTATTTATCTTATAGTTTAGCTGCTTTATCTATTATGGGTATAACTGCTTCTATTTTTGTGTGGTATAACAATACTGCTTATCCAAGTGAATTCTTCGGTCCTACTGGTCCAGAAGCTTCTCAAGCACAAGCATTTACTTTCTTAGTGAGAGACCAACGATTAGGTGCAAATATTGCTTCGGCACAAGGACCTACTGGTTTAGGAAAATATTTAATGAGATCACCTAGTGGTGAGATCATATTTGGTGGTGAAACAATGCGTTTCTGGGATTTACGTGCACCATGGGTAGAACCTTTACGTGGTCCTAATGGTTTAGATATTAATAAAATCAGAAATGATATCCAACCTTGGCAAGAACGTCGAGCAGCGGAATATATGACTCATGCTCCATTAGGGTCTTTAAACTCTGTTGGTGGTGTAGCTACTGAAATAAATTCTGTAAACTATGTATCACCTCGTTCTTGGTTAACGACATCTCACTTCTTCTTAGGTTTCTTCTTATTAGTTGGTCATTGGTGGCATTCTGGTCGTTCAAGAGCTGCTGCTGCAGGTTTTGAAAAAGGTATAAACCGACAAACAGAGGCTGTACTTTCAATGCGTCCAATTGATTAATTTAATCTTTATTCATTATAATAATAACAATAATTAAACATAGGGGTAAGAAAACTTATTAAGTTTTCTGTACCTAACTTTGATTATTGTTTAACATTTATAATTGTTTATATATTATAAATGTTAAAAGATTTTAGCCATTTTTATATTAATAAAAATGGGTAAAATTTTTTGACAATAATTTTTACCTCGTTCCCATCATTTCCATCATTTATATAACCTTTTGATGTAAGTGTCCCTTCAATTATTAAATAATCTTGTATTTTATAATCTTTTACAAAATCATCTTTATGATCACCCCAAATTAAAAGTGTTAATTCATTTTTAGAATTTTTTTGTCGAGGAGCCGGGAATTTTACTTTTATTTCTATAGATTGGCATCCCTTATAAATTAAACGAACTGGTTTTTCAATAATTTTTACAACAAAAATAGAATGATTCATATTTTATTTATTAAATGATAGAAGTTTGGGTTTTTTTTATTTGCCCAGCATTTAATTTTTCTAAAAGGTTAAGCATCATTTCAAAGTATTCTCTGAAATAAAAATCCAATTCTAATACTTCTTTTTTATTAATATCTAGTAAATCATATGTATCTTGGATTGAAGATGTAAAATTTTGGGTATTATTGATTACTTCAATAAATGCTAAACGATCACTAATTTTAAGACTCCATTCAAAAAACCCTGTTATTTGTCGAAAAACTTTTAAAAGAAATACAGGAACTGTTTGAGTTTTTGCTGTTTGCCCAGATAGTTTTTCACAAAGTTCAATAATTTCTTCTGATTTCCAAGCTTGAGAACTTCCAGTAGCAAAGACCTTATTTTCTGTTTCCTTAATGGATAAGCTTTTTATACAAAAAAATGCAGCATCTTGGGTATCTATATAAGCAATTGTTGGTGATTCTAATGTAACTAAAATAGATTTTTGCTCTAAAATAGGTATTGCATATTGATAGATAAGTCCTTGGAAAAAGCCAGCATATTTAAAAATAGTAAATGGTATAGTTGAACTTTTTATAAATTTTTCTATCCTATATTTCATTTGCATTAAAGTTATATAGGGATATTTCTCTGAATTCAAAATTGATAAGAATATAAAACGTTTTAATTGGGCATATTTTGATAATTCTATTACGATTAATTTACCATACCAGTCTACATGTATTAATTCAGTATTGTCTTCAGGCTTTGTAGTCGACGCATCAATTATAGCTGTAACACCTTGAAAAGAAAGTGGTAAAGTTTCTGGTATTGTTAAGTCACCATAAACTAATTCAGCTCCCCATTCTTTCAAAAAATTCGCGGCTCTTTTATTACGAACAATACAACGAACTTGAAAACCATTCTCTAAAGCTTTTCTAACAATTTGTCGACCTAGGGTTCCGGTTCCTCCAAGAATAAGTAGTGTCATAAATAGGTTATTTTTTTGTAAATTTTTAAGACTTGTGTCAGATATCAGATAGAGTTATAGTATAATACTATATTACTCTCTATGTACTAAAATATAAAAATCTATACTTTTTTGCTGTGCTTTACTATATACTCATTTGTAGAATTCAATAGAAATAACAATTTTTATTATACATTATATGCTATATGCTAGAGTAAAACAAATTAATTCTCTCATATAATTATATTAGAAAACTCATTTGTTTTATGATTCTTATTTTTGCTTAAACAAATGTGTACTATTTTAACTATCCTGGGTTCATAATATAATTTTTATTAAGAAGAGTGTCAATAAAATAAATAAATAAATAAAAGGGCTAAGAAATGGTTTTTTGGGATAATCTATTACGTTACCCAAGATTTTTTATATCATCAATGCTGGGATTAATTTTAATATTATTAACACCTATTATTGAACAATTGAAAAAATTTAATGATAAGAGAATAATATATTTTTTTTTAATAAGTATTTTAATTACTTTATTTTGCATTTTAAAAGAAATGCTAAGCATAGAGTAAATTAATTTATTACACTTACTTTATTATTATATTTAAAAATAATTAATTTATGACAACTCAACAATTTTTTAACTTAATGCCCTTCTATGGCGAAAATCCTGAACCAGAATTAAAGTCAAAAGAAATAGAACCAGTAGAAAAAATAGAACAACAAATATATTATTTTTCAAAAAGTCCTTTCCGTAATACCCAGATGAAATATTCTAAAAAGGATTATTTTAAAAGACGTACCTCACGACGCGGAGAATTAGATCGTAATCAAAGATTTAATTCATCTCAATTCGACATACAACAAACGCCTGAAAAAAACTATTATAACCAAAGTTACAGTGTTGTTGAAAAGGGAAACAATAAAAAAGTTGATCTTTTTAAAGATATCCAAGAAATTGAAGAAAAAAGTTTATATCTTCATACAGGAGCATTTGCTCTTTTTGATACATTAGTGCGTAGTGAAATCCATTCAGTTTTTGGGTACCCCGGGGGAGCAATATTACCTATCTATGATGAATTATTTTTTTGGGAAGACAAGAAATTTATTAAACATTATCTTGTAAGGCATGAACAAGCGGCAACACATGCAGCGGATGGTTTTAGTCGATCTAGTGGACAAGTTGGTGTTTGTTTTGCGACCTCAGGTCCAGGTGCAACTAATTTAGTTACTGGTATTGCAACTGCCTACTTAGATTCAATCCCAATGATAGTTATAACTGGTCAAGTGGGGACTCAATTCCTTGGTACTGATGCTTTTCAGGAAATTGATATTTATGGGATAACGTTATCTTTAGTTAAACATTCGTATGTTGTTTTGGAATCTAGATTTTTATCTCAAATTCTTGCAGAAGCAATATATGTCTCACAAAATGGAAGACCTGGCCCAGTTTTAATTGATGTACCAAAAAATATCGGTTTAGAAAAAATAAAAAGATTTATTCCCTGCTATGCAACAACTGTACATAAGGTATTAGGTTGGAGATATAAATTTAAGAACCAAACTGATAAAATAAGAATGGCCTTACAAAGGCTTTCGGAATGTTCAAGACCCTTGTTATACATTGGTGGTGGGGTTGTGAGCTCCCAAGCTGGTCGTCAGTTAGCCAGATTCGCTTATCGTTACCAAATCCCTGTAACAACGACTTTAACAGGGAAAGGAGCCTTCAATGAAAATAACAGATTATCTTTGGGCATGCTGGGTATGCACGGTACTGTATACGCTAACTTTTCAGTAGCAAATTGCGATCTGTTAATTGCGGTTGGTGCCAGGTTTGATGATAGAGTTACTGGGAAATTGCAAGATTTTGCTTGTAAAGCTTTTATTATCCATATTGATGTTGATGAAGCGGAAATTGGTAAAAACAAAAATGTTGGTATTGGTATTGTAGGTGATATTAAAAAAATTTTAACAAAGTTTCTATTACTAATGGATCGCCCAGAACATAGATGGCTGAAGAAACCTCTTCGTAAAGAATTTAAAAAATGGTATAAAAAAACTATAGAATGGAAGCAGGAATTTCCATTATTACCGATTCCTGGGGATTATTCATTACTACCTAAAACGGTTGATGATGTTTTATTACCTCAAACTGTTATTAAAACATTAACAGATATTAGACCCTATGCAATAATTACTACAGATGTTGGACAACACCAAATGTGGGCTGCACAGTATACAAAATGCAAGCGACGTAAGTGGCTGTCTAGTGCTGGGTTAGGTACAATGGGGTTTGGCTTACCTGCTGCTATTGGCGCAGCTGTAGCTTACCCAAAAGAAGATATTATTTGTATTACTGGGGACTCTAGTTTCCAAATGAATTTACAAGAATTAGGAACAATATCTAAATATAAATTAAGAATTAAAATTATTATTATTAATAACCATTGGCAAGGAATGGTACGCCAATGGCAAGAGACATTTTACGAAAGCCGATACTCTCACTCTAATATGGTAGAAGGAGCACCAAAATTCGATGTACTTGCAAATGCTTATGGTATTAAAAGTATGTATACTGAACGTCAATCAGAAATATGGCCGACATTACGTGATACTTTGGAAGGGCCCGAACCTGTTTTGCTTGAATGTAATGTTTTAGAAGATGAAAATTGTTACCCTATGGTTGAACCTTCAAAATCAAATAGTGAAATGGCTTTATCACGAAAACTTTCAACAACAGTAGAGGGTCTAGTTATAGATAAAGAAGAAGAAGCAAGAAAACTAAACTAGTGCTAGTAAAAACCATCAACGGAAAAAAAAGAAAAAGAGGACTAGCCTCTTTTTCTTTTTAAAAGCTAAATATTTATTTTTAAGCAAGTCTTGAGTAGTATTCAATAACCAACATATCATTGATCTTAAATCTAAGATCTTTACGGTTTACTAGATTTAAAATTTTACCTGTTAATAATTTTTGATCGAATTCTAAGTGACTATTTAAAACATTATCATTTGAAGTAGCATTTTCTCCTTGATTTAAATTAGATTTAAGTAACGCCACCGCTTTAGGTTTTGTAGAAAAACTAATAGAATCATTTGGTCGACATTGAAAACTAGGTATATTAACTCTTTTTTTATTTATTAATACATGTCCGTGGTTAACAATTTGTCTTGCAGCAGGAATTGTTGGAGCTAATCCTAACCGAAAAATAATATTATCTAATCGCATTTCTAATAGTTGCATTAATAAAAAGCCTGTTAAACCTTTTCTTCGTCTTGCTTCCTTAACATATCTTAATAATTGAGATTCAGTTACCCCATAATTATAGCGTAATTTTTGTTTTTCATTCAACCTAATTTTATAAGCTGATGCTTTTGGAGTTTTTTGTTCAGTTGCATCTTTCCCCTGCCCGTTCTGCTTTTTTAGTACTACTTTTCTTGTTAAACCTGGTAAATCACCAAATCTTTTAATGATTTTCAAACGCGGGCCTCTATAACGTACCATTTTAATTATATTGATATTTTTAAATTTAAATCAATTTACTAATAAACTTAAAAGAATTATAAATACTCTGGTTAAAAATTGTTTCTTATATTATGAAATAGTAAAGTAATGTATTATATTCATATAGGGCTTGTAGCTCAGTGGACTAGAGCGCGTGGCTACGAACCACGGTGTCGGGGGTTCGAATCCCTCCTAGCTCAGAGAATATTATAGGGTATAGATTAGATTTATAGATCATTTTTGGGGTATAGCCAAGTGGTAAGGCAGTGGACTTTGACTCCGCCATTCGTAGGTTCGAATCCTCCTACCCCAGTTCCTTTCTATTCAAATTAAATTAAAATCGTTTAATAACTCAATAGAAGTCAAAATTTGTGAGAAATTTATCTTATTCTTCTTTGCTCGATTAATACTTAAAAAGAAGTTCCTTTGAAGTTGTTGTTTTAAGTCTTTATTATTCTTTAAAATCTGCCCGGTTCCTTTTTGTTTTTCATTATCTATTAAGTAAAATAAATTACCTTTTGCTTTTTTTTGTAATTGTGTGTTTAACCTCCTGGTAGAGAATATATTAGAATAAATAAAAAATAATATAATATTTCTATTTCTATTACAAACTCCAGGGTTTTCTTCTTTAGTAAATGGCAGTTTTTTATTAGGGTATTCTATGCTATCTGTTAAAAATTCGAAAAAAATGGGGTCCAAATCTTTAATTAAAAAAAGTATTTGTAGGGTTTTTCTATTTTTATTTATCATTTACTAAGACTTGCTATAAAATTTAAACATGGATACCTACATTTCCTTAAAAAACAAAACTAGTTTATCGGCTCTAATAAAATTTTTATTGAAGCCGATAAACTAGTTTTGTTTTTTAAAATTAAAATTTAGCCAAGAGTTCAAACTTTAATTTTGAGCTATCTCTTATTAATTTTGTTATACCCTCGACTTCGTTAACATTTAATAACCAATAATTTATAATTTCAGTATAGGCATTTAATATATCAATCGAATCATCTTTTGACATCCAAGGCTTATAAGATAGTTCTTCTTTTAATAATTGCCACCCATTTTCTCTAGGCCAAAAAAAAAATGTAGTGATCGGTAATGTACGATTATTTTGAAGTTTCTTATCCACAGCTAACCCTAAATAGTTTTTGCTCCAAATAATCTTAAACACATAAATACTCTTATTTAACATCAATAAGTTAGATATATTTTATATTTTATATTTTATTTAAAAACCAGAAGACTTTCTTAATAAATTCTTGACAACTTCTGTAGGCTGAACCCCATTAGCTAATCTAAGAATTGTTCTTTCACGATTAATATGGAAAGTTTTATCCATTGGATTATAAAACCCCAATTCTTCTAATACTTTCCCATCTCTTTTTGTTCTAACATCCATTACTACAATTCTATAAAAAGGTTGTTTTTTACGACCACCACGTTTAAATCTTATTTTTAACATTTCTAATATAAGTTTTATTATAATATATTTAATTTCTCTTCCTAAAAAAGGGGAGGTTCTGTAAAAGTAATAGACTCCAATGTTCTTATTATCCATTCAAGAAAAATAAATGCACACATGGAAGACATATCCATACCTAGTACAGTTGGTACTATGTCATCAAATTCTTTTAAAAAAAAATCTGTTGCGTGTAATAATGAATACATCGGGTGAATATACGGATTAATATTCGGGAACCATTGTATTGATAAGCGTAAAGTTAAAATCCAATAATACTGCCTAAGTCCTGCTACCATAGCTGTCACCAAAAGATTTAACATTTCTGCTCTTGTATAATCACTTGGGTTAAGTGACGGCCATTCGAATGATGCTACTACCATTAACATTAAGGTGTCTGTCATAACATTTAAATTAATTTATTTTTATTATTTAATAAGAACTTAAGGAAAAAAACTTAAAAACTATTTAATAATCTTACCTCCATTAATTATAGATTCAATATATAAATTGTGTCAATTTTTAATAATCTGGGAAAGCTTTTTTGAAAGGGGTTGTTTTCCTAAATTATAAGAAACGTGTTATCATAATTATCATAATTTTAATGGTAATTTTTTATACAATCCCGATATTACTTTCCTATGAATAATAATTATAAACAATCTAATGATTACGAATCTAGATGGGGATTTTACCTAGTCAGTGAAGTTTTAAATGGTCGTGTAGCAATGGTTGCCCTAGTAATAATAATATTACTTGAGGTTTTTACTAAAAGAACCTTATTAGACGTATTATCAAATTTAATTAG